TGTAAAAAAATACCACTTCTCCGAATAGCCCTTAACGCGGCATCTCGTCCGAGACCCGGTCCCTTTATCATTACTTCTGCTCGTTGCATACCTTGATCTATTACTGTGCGAATAGCATCTCCTGCTGCAGTTTGAGCAGCAAATGGAGTTCCTTTTCTTGGACCTTTAAATCCACAAGTGCCTGCAGAGGACCAAGAGATGACTCGACCCCGTACATCCGTAACAGTAATAATAGTATTATTGAAACTTGCTTGAACATGAATAACCCCTTTTGGTATTTTACGGGTATTTTTTCGAGAACTAATACGTCTATTTTTGCGTGAACCTGTTTTGACTAAGGGTTTTGCCATATTTTTGCATCTCATAAAACTAAATGTTATGTTGATGGATATATCCATTTCAACCGAGTTTAATAAATTATTATTCTTTTTTTTTTTTTTGAGTAAATCTTATGAAAACAAAGAAATCTTTCAAACTTTTACTTTCATCTTTATAAGTTTTAAAAGATTATCCTTGGCGTTGTTTGTGTTTTGGGTTCGAACAAATTACTATAATTCGCCCCCGTCTACGTATCAGACGACATTTGTTACAAATTTTACGAACAGAAGCTCTTTTTTTCATATTTTTTTATTCCTTTTTTTAATGATTTGTTAATTTCAATTTTACAAACTTTATTATTTGGTCTAATTCGTCCTTACAATTAGTATTTTTGAAGATATTAAAAAGCGGAAAATATTCTTTTTTTTTTTTTCGATTGAAATTTTCAATTGGGTCTAATTCATATATCAAAAAGATTATTACCAAATATAACACAAGATTTCTCCACCGATTTTTTCTAATCGAGCTTGACGGTCAGTTATTATACCCCGAGATGTAGAAAGAATTACAATTCCCATCCCACCTAAGATTCTTGGTATTTTTTGATAATTAGAATAGATTCGTAAACCAGGTCGACTGATTCGTTTTAAATTTAGATTACTTCTATCTGTATCTGTTCCTTTCCTATTTCTTCTATGACATAGAGTTAAAACTAAAATTTTTTTTTTTCCTTCCCAATGTTTCCTAATATTCTCAATAAAACCTTCGTCTAATAGAATTTGGATAATGTTTTCGGTGCTGTTATTATATTCTATTCGAACGGTTCCCTTTTTAGCCATATCGGCATTTCGTATAGAGGTTATAGTATCGGCGATGGTATCCCTCCCCATAATAAAAAATGGATTCCTCTTTTATTTAGATCTAATCAACATAGTATTTTCTTTCGTATGAATTCACTTTATTTCTTATTTTTAGTTAAGAAACTATATCTAACTATTTTTATTTTTTCTATATAAAAACACCTATTGTTCTGATTACTAGAATTATAGGTGTTTTTATACTTAATTAAATTATTAATTAATATTTCGAATTCTTTTTTTTTTTTTTTCTATTCCATTCATTTTTGAATTAATTGATTAATCTTTTTTGATTAATCAATTAGTTTCTATAGTACTGCCTATCAATACTATATTAATCAAAAAAAATTTAATAAAAAAAATGAATAGAACTGAAATGGAAAGTATATGCGTGAAAAAAAATATCTTTGATTTTTGATTCAAATTTAACTTTCAAACAAATTTTATCAACTTGAGACGATCTTCCCCATAGCTTGAAAAAGATTTCATTTTTTATAATACTTCAGGGGCTAATGAAATTATTTTAGTAAAATTTAACTGTCTTAATTCACCAGCAATTGGACCAAAGATTCTAGTTCCTTTTGGATTTCCTTTTTGATCAATAATAACTGCAGCATTATCATCATAACGTATTATGATACCATTGTCACGCTTGAGTTCTTTAGAAGTACGTACTATTACAGCTCGAATAACTTCCGATCTTTCTAGTGATGAATTTGGACCTACTTCTTTGATCACAGCAACAATAACGTCCCCGATATGAGCATATCGTCGATTACTAGTCCCTATGATTCGAATGCACATTAATTCTCGGGCTCCACTGTTATCTGCAACATTCAAAAGGGTCTGAGATTGGATCATATCATTTTTTGATCTCTTATTCTTTTTTTAGGAAATAAAAGTAATATTATTTGTTCAAAAATACAGTACAAGTCATTTTTGCAGTTCTAAAGGATTTGGTCCTTTGTATTATTAGATCGAATAATAAATTGAGTTCGGATAGGCATTTTGGATGCTGCTATTGAAATAGCTTTTCGAGCTATCTTTTCCCTTACTCCTCCCATTTCATAAAGTATTCTACCAGGTTTAACTACAGCTACCCAATATTCAGGTGATCCTTTTCCTGATCCCATACGTGTTTCTTTAGTCCTTACAGTAACAGGTTTATCGGGAAATATACGTACCCATATTTTTCCACCACGTCGTATATTTCGTGTCATTGCTCTACGTCCGGCTTCAATTTGCCTAGATGTAATCCAAGAGGGTTCAAGTGCTTGAAGAGCGTATTTCCCGAAACTAATATGATTACCTCGAAAAGAAATTCCTTTCATTCTTCCTCTATGTTGTTTACGGAATCTGGTTCTTTTGGGGTTATAATTGATGGTTCTTTCTGAAGTTCATCTTTAATTCAGAACTGGACATGAGAGTTTCTTCTCATCCAGCTCCTCGCGAATTAAAAGAATTCTTTTTATGAAAAAAAAGACATCGAATAACAAAAATTTATTGAATTCTTGAATGTTATTTCATTTTTTAATTATCTAATAATCTATTTCATTTTTTTCAAAAATATATTTAGTTATTTAGTTTATTAGTATATAATTAAATATTTTGGTCTTTATGTATTTAAAAAATAATTTTTTAAAAGAGAATACAAAAATAGAATGACATCCTTTTTTCTTTTTTGTATGAAAAAAAGGGAAGTCCTTCTTTATTTGTATTCTATCTTTTTTAGTTGGTAGTTTCTTTTTATTTTAAATAGAAAACCAATTTAAAGTGTTCGCAGGCGAATATTGACTCTTTTAATCTTTTATTATCATTTTTGTATTTCTAGCATTTCAAGTTTCACTTATGAAGTCTTACAAAAGATTTTATTTTGGTTCTTTTCGCCATCCTTCCTATAAAATCAGAACAATCTAATTTCAATAGAATCAACTGAATTTAGAGGTTCCGTCGTTCCCATCACTTTTGGATTTATGCTTAGGTCTTTATTGTATAAAGGAGCTTTGATTAATTATTATTTTTGAATCAATTTTCTTAGTCTTTATTGGGTCGAAGCTCATTATTCTTTTTTGTTTTATAATATGAAAATCTGAAAAAAATCCTTTTTTATTTTTCTCTTATAGAACAAGTTATATTCATGCCTAATTACATTACTAAAAAAAAAATTATAGACCTTACATCGATTTTTATTATATCTCATTGATTTTATTTTCTTTCTTTCTTTTTTTTTTTTTTTATAATTTTTATATTTTGAATCCCTAATCTTATTGCTTTTTAAATTCAACAATTTGTTAATTAATTGATAAACGATTTTTTTTTTGAGATACTGTAAAGCGATGGGTTGGTTCTTTTTTTAGTTTCTTAGTATTTACTAGTTTAGATTACTTAATAGTTTCTATCATTTATTTTTTTGAATGATGATCTTGAAAAACCAACGAGTCACACACTAAGCATAGCAAGTATATAAAAAAATAATAAGAATCTTATAATTTTTATTTAACCTTATAGAATTATTGAGAATTATTGTTGTTATTTTTAGTTTTCAGAACTAAAGGGAGTCAAAGATGTTTTATTGTTTTTCTTGAAAGTCTCGAAAAACCCAAATCTTTATACCTAATACCCCATGAATAGTTCGTACTGGATAACAACAATAATCTATTTTAGCTCGAATTGTTTGGAGCGGAAGTCTACCCTCTCGGATCCAATGGATTCGTGCCATTTCTTTTCCTCCAATACGTCCGCTTATTTGTATTTGAATTCCTTTTGTATCCGTTTGTTTGGCCAATTCAATAGCCTTTTTTATAGCTTGTCGAAATGAAACTCGGTTTGTTAATTGTCCGGCTATAAATTCAGCAAGGATATTAGGATCCCCATAAGGGTTTGCAATTCTAACAATAGTCATGTTTAGCTTTCGATTAACACAATCGATTTCTTGTTCTATATTGAATTGTAATTCTTGAATTCTTTTTTGTTGTTTTTCTATTAGTACTTTTGGAAATCCCATATAGATTATAACTTGAATAACATCAATTCGTTTTTGAATCTCTATACGTGCAATTCCCTCAATCCCTGAGGGTTTTTTAATATTTGTTTGTACATACTTTTTAATACAATTTCTTATTTTTTGATCTTCTTCTAAACTGTCAGAATATTTTTTGGGGTGTGCAAACCAAAGAGAATGATGGTTTTGACTTGTCCCAAGTCGGAACCCAAGTGGGTTTGTTTTTTGTCCCATAATTTTCCTCCACTATGTTTGAATATTATCAACTTTTTTATTTTAATAGTTTTATAGGCAGTCCATTGGGTTTTTCATTTTTTGGTTCAGGATATCTATAAGAGTTTGTACCGTAATTTTATTTTTCAGTAAAAAATATATCTTTTAATACTATTGTTATATGACAAGTTCGTTTTTTTACAATAAAACTTCGACCTCTAGCTTGAGGCCTTCTTTTTTTCACAGTCGTTCCTTCGTTAACTTGTGCTTGACTAATAATTAAATTTTCTTTGTTAAAACCTGCATTTATTTTAGCATTTTCTGTTGCTGAATAAACTAATTTGAAAATAGGATATGCTGCTTGATAAGGCATAAGCTCAAGTCCCATAAGTGCGTCTTCGCATAATTGTCCACGAATCTGGTCAATAACTCTTCGTGCTTTATCCGCAGATATACCTATGTATTTACTTGTAGCATATATTTCTGATTTGCTCTTTTTCTTTTTTTGCATAAAAAAAACTTTCCTATATTTATCAATGATTAAGTATAAATATATACTTTAACGACGACGAGATTTAGTATCATTTTTTGCATATTCTACAAAATTGCGA